GGTAGTAAGTACTCTATGGTTCGGGGCTTTGGCGGGTCTCTTGATAGAGATCAATCGTTTTTTTCCAGATGCATTGATATTCCCCTTTTTTTCATTTTAGTTATTGACACGGGAAGGGGTGAAAAAGATTATAGATCCAATTAAATATATGTAATTAATCTCTTCTTTTTTATTTCTTCTTTTTTAGAATTGTAATAAAATAAGTTAGAAAAGAGAAAGAATATTAAAGGGTTAAATTAGGCCTCATTTAAATTCGGAGTGGAACTCGGAATCTGGTCCAGGCTTCAATGGAATTGAATTATTAATTCAATTCCATTTCTATTAATAATAGAATGAAACCAGAAATCGAAACGGAATGCCTAGGATGGGGTAAAAATATTCTACAAAATACTTTAACAAGTGAAAATACTGTATTTATTGCAGTAATGAAATATAGTTCGAAATCATTGCATTATTTTTGTACTATATAGAGTGAAATCTTTCAAAATTTTCTTTCGAATTTTGAATTTCTTTTTTTTTTATTAGATTCGAATCCGAAAATCGAAGAGTTAAGTGAATTAAAAACCCAAAGGAGGTTCATGGCCAAGGGTAAAGATATCCGAGTAACTGTTATTTTGGAGTGTACCGCTTGTGATAAAAAGAATATTAATAAGGAATCAACAGGTATTTCTAGATATATTACTCAAAAGAATCGACACAATACGCCTAGTCGATTGGAATTGAGAAAATTTTGTCCCCGCTGTTGCAAGCATATAATTCACGCAGAAATAAAGAAATAGATAAAATTGATCGCTTGTGTGTTACCCTTCCAACCAAAGAACATAACATGTAAAATGATCCATTTATATATATACTATAATCTATAATTTATAGTTGAATTTTATACATATATATCCTTATATAAAAACATATATTAAAAAGTAAGAATAAAAAAAACAAATCCTTTCTTGTAATAAATGTTATTTTTGGAATAGGAATAAAACCATGGAAAAATCTAAGCGACTCTTTCTTAAATCCAAGCGATCTTTTCGTAGGCGTTTGCCTCCGATCCAATCGGGGGACCAAATTGATTATAAAAACATGGGTTTAATTAGTCGATTTATTAGTGAACAGGGAAAAATATTATCCAGACGGGTAAATAGATTGACCTTGAAACAACAACGATTAATTACGATTGCTATAAAACAAGCTCGTATTTTATCTTCGTTACCTTTTCTTAATAACGAAAAACAATTTGAAAAAAGCGAGTCGACCGCTAAAACTACTACTTTAAAAAGAAAAAATAGAAATTAAAAATTTGAAATAAAATTGGAATTTAGATTCAAATTAAACATAGATTGATGTTTTGTTTGAAAACAACAGCAATTCCATTTTGGTTGTTATGTTGTAAGAAACAAGATAATCGGTGACGAATAAATTTTTTTTAAGCATGGTTGTTTATTTTGACAGCTTTATCATATGATAAAGCTGTCAAAATAAACAATTTTGGATTCTATACCTTCCCAGAGTACAGTCTCGGGGGATTTTTAGTTTTTATGATATCTTTGGCAATCATAAAAAAACAATTCTCTTTTAATATAGCTATTTGTGCAACTATTTTACGATTAAGAAGCAATTGCTTCGTGTATAGATTATATATTAAATTACTGTAAATATAATATACTTTAGGATTCTCACGAATTACTGCATTTATTCGACTAATCCATAAACCACGAAAATCTCTTTTTTTCCTATCCCTATCCCGATGAGCCGAAACCAAAGCTTTAATTTTCTGTTGAGTAATAGTTCGAGTAAGTCTTGAATGAGCTCCACGAAAGCTTGATGTAAATAAACGAATTTTTGTCCTCCGTTTCCGAGCAATATATCCTCGTTTAATTCTGGTCATTGAATAAATGAGATTTGGATGAATAACTATTTGATTTTTTTTAAGTTATTCTTTTCTACTTCCTAGTCTATTAATAACAAAAATGGATTCTTCCAATGTATAAAAAAAAATTCCAATGGCTCTTGCTACTATAACCTCCCCAACCACGATTTTTTCTAAATATTGAACCTAAAAATAACAAATTGCATTGATACTAGGTATCAAAAAACATAGTATATAGTAAATGAAATAGGACATAGATAAAAAAAGGGTGGGTTCCTTCGTTTCTATGATTTTTTTTATAAACGAACAGGTCCTCTCTATACACCGGAGCCTTTTTTTTTCATTTTTATATTCATTTAATTAATGTTATTGGTAACTTGTACAGTTCACACTATTTGACTCTACCCATCTAATATCTAGTAAATAGGTTTTTACAACGAAATCTAGTTATACAGTAACGGTATTTAAGTATGAAATTTTGCTAGGTAGCTGACCCTTTTATTCCGTTCTTCCTAAATTCGTTAAGGACATAATTTCTCTTTAATTGAAATTAAATTTTCTCCGCTTAATGGATAACTTAATTATTTGTTCCCAATGTAAAGTTTTTGTAATCTTAAATTGCAATTTAAGGTTATTGAGTTTGCACCAATCCAAATCATAAATTTTATATTTATACATGATAGAAGAATTTATATATTATTAATATATAATTAAGTTAAGATAGTGTGAATGGAATTGTGAATGGAAAAATTCCATTCACACTATCTTAACTTAACCGATCGCCAATACTGAAAAAATGAAATAGGTTTTTTCTTATTATATGATCTGAACGAGTCGCACATACACCCTGGTACACGTTCCTCGGCGCTGAGGGCATCCCCGAAGAGCTGGGGATTTTGTGACGTTTCGAATTGGCTGTCTTGTGTTTCTAATAAGTTGTTTCATAGTTGGCATGGTGAGTTGTATATCTATCTATATATAATGAGCGGGTTTAGATCAATCCTAACCCGATGATTCTGAATTATTTATATCCTATTAATTCTGAATTATTTCTATCCTATTATTCATAGATCTATCCTATTATTCATAGATATTTTTTATATTAAAACTAAAGGATTCAAAAATGAAATTGCAAATTCTTTATTTTTTTAGAATAATCTTTGCTACTAATTTTTTATTCAACTGCTACAAGATCCACAATTCCATGAGCTTGGGCTTCTGCTGCTGACATAAAAGCATCCCTTTCCATGTCTTCGGATATAACCCATAAAGGTTTGCCCGTTCTTTGCATATAAACCCTTGTGATAGTTTCACGCAGTTTCAGCAGTTCTTCCGCTTCCACGATAAATTCTCCCGTTTGTCCCTCATAAAAAGAACTAGCGGGTTGGTGGATCATTACCCTGATTATATAACTTAATAAGTGTTTCCTTTATCTTGATAAAGATTTTGATAAGGATTTCTCCTATATAGGTAAAGATTTTCTTTATTCCCCAAACAAAGGTAAAAGGGATAAATACAAATAAGAAAATAAATGAGCAAAAATAAGATTCAAGAACCGTACAAGCATTTTCTGCGTATTAATGCATACGGCTTTTCCAAGTATGCATTTTATTTTTTTCCTCTATCCATAGAGGAAAAAAATGAAAAAAGAAGTACAAAATCTATTAGGTCTTTTGGATCCATATCCTTAAATAATAATAATAAACAATACAATAACCAACTTTCTTTTTCATTTTTGAAGATATTTTAAAATACTATGATGGTTCCGTTGTTTTTGTTTTATTTTGTTTGTTATTCAACAATCCAAAAGTTTCTTTTTTTGCATATTTTACGTTTTCTTCTAATTAAAATAAAAATTTTTTTTTTACTAATTTTCTGGTATGAAAAAAACATAAAAGTCTGTGACACTAAAATTAAACTAGGTTACTGATAAATCAGATAAAATATTAAATACCCTCTTTTTCATACTACTCTTTCTATATATAATCGAATAGTTTCAATTAAAAAACAAAAATTTGCATATGGAATTCGAAATACCATGCTTTTATTACTTAAAAAATGTTTTATTTAATGGCGAAGGTATAGTCTATATATATTTTATCAAATAAATATATATATATTTTCTCAAATAAAAGAATCATTGGCGCCAAGCGTGAGGGAATGCTAAACGTTTGGTAATTTCCCCTCCTGCCAAAATAAAGGATCCCATCGAAGCGGCTAATCCCATACATACTGTCTGTACATCTGGTTGTACAAATTGCATAGTATCATAAACAGCTATTCCGGGTAATACCCAACCCCCCGGAGAATTTATAAACAGATACAAATCTTTATTATCGTCCTCTATACTGAGATATACCATAAGACCAATAAGTTGATTAGATATTTCACTATCAACCTCTTGACCTAAAAAAAGTAATCTTTCTCGATAAAGTCGATTGATTAGGATTCCATTTTTTTCCTTAAGAGCCGTACATGCACCTTTTGATGCATACAGTTCACCAAAAACCATATAAGTAAAAAGGAATCAATGTGTCGATTTTAAATCTCTTTCTCTTTTTATAATGGACTTCTTCGAACTTTAAAAGAAAAAAAATAATATACTCAATTTATTGAACTAACTTCTCATTGATGTATTGCTTTCATCGAGATTGAATCTCAATCACAATGTAATTTTCTTGTTTCTGAATAGACTTTTTCAATTCTTTTAGGTTTCTTTTCTACTCTGAGTAAAGATCTGCCCGATTTGGATTTGCACATATAGCACAAATATTACAATACTATTTCTTTCTTTTTGTTATAACTTCTTTCTTTTTTGAATTTATTATTTAATGTTTTCTGTAAAATATATGATATTATAGAAATAGAAGTGGTGATCGTAGATATATTACCAATTGGTTTTTTTCTAAACAGAGCCTGGGTACTTTATTTTATTGGTCCAACCAAGCCAACCATAAATTATCTATAGTTTTGAATAAGAATCTGAATACCCCCTCTAAAAAAAAAAAAAATCGATAGAATTTTACTTCATTACACTTCACGCTCCAAATTTTTTATGATTCAAGAATTTTCTTTTTGGGGGTGAAAGAGAGGATATCTCGATCGGGGGAGAAAACGGGAAAATTCCATATGACCTACTATATCTGACAAGTCGCACTATATATCAACCCAAGATGCATCTTCTTCCCCAGGGCTTCGAAAGGGTACTTTTGGAACACCAATGGGCATAAAATGGAGAAATAATAAAGTCATATATCTCACTTTAGTGTGGAAACGTAAGAATTAGCTTATCTATTAAAAAAGATTTACTCGTCTTATATTACATTTATATATTTTTATAAAGAAATAAAATCAAAAAGGAATACTAAATTAAGTAAAGTTGTTACGAATGAGTTCATTGGGGTGATAAACGAGTATGTCTGCATTTATTTATTTAAATATTCATAGAGAAAGTTGTCAACCCCTCTCGTCTTCTCCCCATTGCGTATTGTTACTTATCGGGTATAAAATAAATCTGTTTCTTTTTATTTTTACAAAGAGGATTGTTCGATTATTAATAAAAAATTATTAATAAAAAATTCGAACAAATTTTAATGCTTTTTCTGAGATAATTTACTGAAAGGCTAGAGTCCATAGTATAGTTTTTTCCAGTGCAATAAAGTTACATAGTGTCTATTTTTTTGTTGATATAAGGGGTATTTTCATGGGTTTACCTTGGTATCGTGTTCATACTGTTGTATTAAATGATCCGGGCCGTTTGCTTTCTGTTCATATAATGCACACAGCTTTGGTTGCTGGTTGGGCCGGTTCGATGGCTCTATATGAATTAGCAGTTTTTGATCCCTCTGATCCTGTTCTTGATCCAATGTGGAGACAGGGTATGTTCGTTATACCTTTTATGACTCGTTTAGGAATAACTAATTCGTGGGGCGGTTGGAATATCACAGGAGGGACTATCACGAATCCGGGTATTTGGAGTTACGAAGGTGTGGCCGGAGCACATATTGTGTTTTCGGGCTTGTGCTTTTTAGCAGCTATTTGGCATTGGGTTTATTGGGATCTAGAAATCTTTAGTGATGAACGTACTGGAAAACCTTCCTTGGATTTGCCCAAAATTTTTGGGATTCATTTATTTCTTGCAGGGGTGGCTTGTTTTGGTTTTGGCGCATTTCATGTAACAGGATTGTATGGTCCTGGAATTTGGGTGTCTGATCCTTATGGACTAACTGGAAGGATACAATCTGTAAATCCCGCGTGGGGTGTGGAAGGTTTTGATCCTTTTGTTCCTGGGGGAATAGCTTCTCATCATATTGCAGCAGGAACGTTGGGCATATTAGCGGGTCTTTTCCATCTTAGTGTGCGTCCGCCCCAACGTTTATATAAAGGATTACGTATGGGAAATATTGAAACCGTCCTTTCCAGTAGTATTGCTGCTGTGTTTTTTGCAGCTTTTGTCGTTGCTGGAACTATGTGGTATGGTTCAGCAACAACCCCCATTGAATTATTTGGTCCTACCCGCTATCAATGGGATCAGGGATACTTCCAACAAGAAATATATCGAAGAGTTGGTGCTGGACTAGCCGAAAATCAAAGTTTATCAGAAGCTTGGTCTAAAATTCCCGAAAAATTAGCTTTTTACGATTACATCGGTAATAATCCAGCAAAAGGGGGGTTATTTAGAGCGGGCTCAATGGACAATGGAGATGGAATTGCCGTCGGTTGGTTAGGACATCCCATCTTTAGAGATAAAGAGGGGCGTGAGCTTTTTGTACGTCGTATGCCTACTTTTTTTGAAACATTTCCTGTTGTTTTGGTGGACGGGGACGGAATTGTTAGAGCTGATGTTCCTTTTCGACGGGCAGAATCGAAATATAGTGTCGAACAAGTAGGTGTAACCGTTGAGTTCTATGGTGGCGAACTTAATGGAGTCAGTTATAGTGATCCCGCTACTGTGAAAAAATATGCTAGACGTGCTCAATTGGGTGAAATTTTTGAATTAGATCGTGCTACTTTGAAATCAGATGGTGTTTTTCGTAGCAGTCCAAGGGGTTGGTTTACTTTTGGACATGCTTCATTTGCTCTGCTATTCTTTTTCGGGCACATTTGGCATGGTGCTAGAACTTTGTTCAGAGATGTTTTTGCCGGTATCGACCCAGATTTAGATGCTCAAGTAGAATTTGGAGCATTCCAAAAACTTGGAGATCCAACTACAAGAAGACAGGCAGTTTGATAGAACATTCTTTTGTTGTTTTTCAACTTTTTTGTTAGGATTTTGAATTTCACATAGAGAACTAGATAAATCTGGATGCATTTACTCTGGTTCTTTCTTTTTTATCTGGGAAATGCACCCCAATAAACAGGTATGAAAGCTATAATTGTAAACCACGATCAAATCTATGGAAGCATTGGTTTATACATTCCTCTTAGTCTCGACTTTAGGAATTATTTTTTTCGCTATCTTTTTTAGAGAACCCCCTAAAGTTCCAACGAAAAAAACGAAATAATTTTTATTATCTTAGTTGAAGTAATGAGCCCCCTCTATTGGGGGCTCATTACTTCAACTAGTCCCCATGTTCTTCGAATGGATCTCTTAGTTGTTGAGAGGGTTGCCCAAAAGCAGTATATAAGGCATACCCAGTAAAACTTACAAGTAAACCAGATATAGAGATGGCAATTAGGGTTGCTGTTTCCATTATTATAATTATAAAGTGTCAAGATCATAATAGATCTATAGGATAAGATCCTTATATTTACATCGGAATGGTATACAAAGTCAACAGATCTCAATGAATAAAAAATCGTATTTATGGCTACGCAAACGGTTGAGGATAATTCTAGATCTGGTCCAAGACAAACTGGTATAGGGAATTTATTGAAACCATTAAATTCAGAATATGGTAAAGTAGCTCCGGGGTGGGGAACTACCCCTTTGATGGGTGTTGCAATGGCTCTATTTGCGATATTTCTATCTATTATTTTAGAGATTTATAATTCGTCCATTTTACTGGATGGAATTTCTATTAATTAGATTTACGAGAATAGAGTAATTCATTTTTCAATAGAAAAGAAAGTTAAGCATTTAGGGTTCTTATTGTTTGTTAGCCTATTCCATTTTTATTTGGTAGTTTGATCGTGGAATTTCTTTGTTTCTGTATTTCCGGAATATGAGTGTGTGACTTGTTTTAATGGATCCTATTGATAGTACAGAACATAAAATAAAATGGATCTGTCATCTTGATAGAGATGGTTTTATCCCGTCAGATATTTATTCTAGTATCTGGAGCACGGAATATAGAAAATTTCTAAAACTATTAGAACTATGATTCATACTAAGTATTTAGACCTCGCAATCGGACTTAAAAAACTTTTCAAAAAGTTATAAAATCAAAATAAATTGAAGAATTTTCATCCTTTAAAACTTCCGGAGCTTACCTTTATTTTGATCAAAGGACAAACGTTTCTTTGGATTTTTTCATTTCATTATATCTATATCTATTCATTGAATAAGTGATGATCCAGCAATTCTTACTCAGGGAATTTTTGGACTTCGATTAAAGGTTTTTTTGAATCATCGTGGTTATAGTATGAACCTGATGTTTTTTTTTTTTTAATTGATTCGTATGGTCCTAACAAGAAAATTCCTATCAATAATAAAAATTTAATAATAATAATAAAGAAGAAAGCAGTTAAATCACATTACACATAAATAAAAAAATGAAGTAAGTAATAGAAAATAGAATATTCAAGAGGCCTGAAAAGATCAAGATAAAGACAAGAGAGCTGACTTGAGATTTTGGCATTATAACCAAAAATAATAGCTTTTGGATTTCTAGTTTTTCTTATCGTCAGAGAAAATTAGAATCATAGGATTAAATCAAGAATTTAAAAACTTTCTATTACAAATATCTGTTTTTGTTACAATGTATTTGGGTATTTTTGTTTGAGCCGTACGAGATGAAATTCTCATATACGGTTCTCAGGGGGGTCCATTGGTTTACCTATCTCAATAAAGTTTATGATTGGTTCGAAGAACGTCTTGAGATTCAAGCGATTGCCGATGATATAACTAGTAAATACGTTCCTCCTCATGTGAATATATTTTATTGTTTAGGAGGAATTACACTTACTTGTTTTTTAGTCCAAGTAGCAACGGGATTTGCTATGACTTTTTATTATCGTCCGACCGTTACTGAAGCTTTTGCTTCTGTTCAATATATAATGACTGAGGCTAACTTTGGTTGGTTAATTCGATCAGTTCATCGATGGTCGGCAAGTATGATGGTCTTAATGATGATTCTACACGTATTTCGTGTGTATCTCACAGGTGGTTTTAAAAAACCTCGCGAATTAACTTGGGTTACGGGTGTAGTTTTGGGTGTATTGACTGCATCTTTTGGTGTAACAGGTTATTCCTTACCTTGGGACCAAATCGGTTATTGGGCAGTAAAAATTGTAACAGGCGTACCCGACGCGATTCCTGTAATAGGATCGTCTGTGGTAGAGTTATTACGCGGAAGTTCTAGTGTGGGACAATCTACCTTAACTCGTTTTTATAGCCTGCATACTTTTGTACTACCTCTTCTTACTGCTGTATTTATGTTAATGCACTTTTCAATGATACGTAAGCAGGGCATTTCCGGTCCTTTATAGCGAATATAGATCATAGATATTTGTAATCACAATCATTTTTTATTTTGGGGAGGAGTATATTTCATTGCTACAAATATGGATTATTTAAAAGAATAAGACATGTATTTGGATATTTCCCTTCAACTTAACAAAAATTGAATTCTTTTTTTATTTACATAAGATACACGAATAGTTGAAGGGAACTTTCCGAAGAAAAAATGGATTATGGGAGTGTGTGACTTGAACTATTGATTGAGCTACGCAGATATATGAATATGACTTTATCTTATCTGCCACGTTAGAATTTACAATTTAATGTGTCTTTTTTCCAACCACCGAGAAAGGCTACTATACTACAGAGGGTAGGCTGGTTTTACTTGAAGAGAATCTTTTCTATGATCAGACTGGATTATATTCCCCATGAACCGGCTCCGTAAGATCCAGTAAAATAAGTGATGTGAATTATATCTTGTGGATTTAACTAAACTTAATAGTATGAAAATG